GGTTCTATACCCGATTCATAACTAGAAAGCTTCTCCGGTCCTTCACTACTCGGGGCTAAAAGCCCTGAAATCCAAAATACCAAAATAGGAATAAGGCTTGCTATTATTAGAAATGTCCAAAAAATATCATATTCGTGAAGCAGGAACATAAATGTACTCCCATTAATGTGAAATAGGCCGAACTAAAATTAGTTAATTCAGTTGGCATTGTCAATTTATCCAGAACTTCTCTCTTTTCCTCGGCGAAACAAGAATCGAATCTCTTTTGCTCAAACCAAAGAGCGCTTACTTTAGCTTTTGTTTCTTTTGTGCCATGTCTTCCTTAAGGATTCATCCAATGGAATCCCCACTATCTTTCTTTTGGATTTCCATTCTATTTAGATATGGTATAGACCTAATTCTTATACAAAGAAAACTCTTTTGCTTCACTTTGTCTCGTTTTCTCTAGAATCTCTAGAAAAAAGAATTGCTCTATCCTTTATTTAAGGATAGTCAGAGACTATTAAATAAAAAAGAAAATACTTACTACTAATTAGATTAGAACCTAATTAAAATAGGATTACTAATGTATGCAGCCTAATGAGGAATAATACTACAAAAAAAAAAGAACTCTATTTCAGAATTTTGAAACAGAATATCCTGTTTTATTATTTACTCTTTCTTTTTATTTTCTTTCGATTTAGATAATGTATATTTTTACATAATGTATATTATAGTAATATACTTCAAACAAAATAGGAATTCGCAAAATGGAGAAAATCGTTGCAGTCATTATAGGAAAGTCTAGGGACTTAGGGCATATCCTATTTTATTTGAAGAAGGATGGAATTCAAATCAGATAAGGGATTTTTCCTTCTATTGATTTGATCGAAATTCTTTTTTCTTTTCCTGTCTCTATGATTTTCGATAAATCAGCCTATGGTAATGCTTTTATCTCTATTCTAGGTCGCAAGCGACCGTCGAGTCTATAAACAAGTACTAAATAAGGAAAAGAAAACTATACTAAAGGATACATAGGATATCCATCCTAAAATCTAAAAAAAAGACATATATATTAGTAGGGCTATACGGATTCGAACCGTAGACCTTCTCGGTAAAACAGATCAAACGGGATTATTATCGAAATGATTCGAACTGTTTCAAAGACCCAACATGCATTTTTCTGCATTGGGCTCTTTCATCAACTGATGTAAAGATCAGTTAATCCGCCATAGTTTTTCTTTACGGAAAGATAATAAGATGGCTCCTGTGCTCTGATTGATTTATTTGTATTATGATCTATCTAGGAGCAATACCAAAGTGTTTCAAAGGAGGATTACCTTGACTTAGGTCTGCCTCCGGCCTAAATTAAATCAACCTAAGTGAAATGGAGTCTCTATCGTTCCGCTGCAAGAGTTGACTATGAGACTTCATACACCTTAAAGTTCATAGAACGAAAAGAAGTTTTTTGGAGGCCCTTATCCTCATTAAGCCTAGCATTGAGTGGGTTGGATATTTACCTTATCAACTAGCAAATCAATAGTGGTTCTATTTGATTAGGCACCAGAATTGGCACCCGAATCGGACTGAACCGACTGTTTGTCAGGCTACTGTTCTCCTATTCTCTCGAATCCATGAAGTAAGACATTGATTTTGCAATAAGGTCAATTATGTTCATTGCATAATAAATTCCCTTGAAAAGCATTGGCGCACGTGTAAGCGAGTTGCTCTACCGAACTGAGCTATAGCCCTTGTCAGAGATATCTTAACATATAGATAATTTCTTGTCAAGATGAATATTCTGTAATGCCATAGGATATCCCTTTGATCTATTTACTATATACCATACCAATAACGGAATACTATACCAATAATGGAGCGGTATTGCTTATAAAAAGGATTCGATCTATAATCGATCGAAGTAATGCGGCTTCTTTTGTGATGATAAATTGCCTACTTAACTCAGTGGTTAGAGTACTGCTTTCATACGGCGGGAGTCATTGGTTCAAATCCAATAGTAGGTAGGTAGGTAGAAAAATTACTAGATAGCATTGGACTTACTTCGCTTCGCTATCTAATAACTTTTTCTACCCTTCTTTCCTTTTTCTTTGTATCAACGAAACCTTTGGATTGTCTTCAATTGGATGGGGGAATCCAATTGATAGCCTCGACTCGTATCCTAGCCCGTTTGAGAGCTAGCTTTGCTTCAACCAATTCTTTCGTACCCTCAGCTCTACTCAAGTTAGCTTCGGCTATTTCAAGTGCCTGTTGAGCTTCTTCTGGATCAATGTCACTACCCAGTTCTGCATCATTTCCTAAAATGATGATCTCATTATTAACTATTCTCGCAAAACCACTCCACAGAACCGCTGTTAACCATTGGTCGTTGAGGAGGCGTATTCTCAAAGGACCCATATCTACAGCTGTGTTAATGGGGGCGTGGTTTGGTAATACACCAATTTGGCCGCTATTAGTAGATAAAATGATTTCTCTCACTTCACAATCCCAAATAATTCGTTTAGGAGTCAGTACATAAAGATTTAATTTCATTTCTTCAATTTGTTCTCCTCTTCTAAGTTTATAGCTTTCGTGCTAGCTTCATCGATGTTCCCCACCAAATAAAAAGCCTGTTCGGGTAGGCCATCTAATTCTCCGGAAAGGATTAGTTGAAACCCCCTAATTGTTTCTGCAAGACTAACATACTTTCCTGGAGAACCGGTAAAAACTTCTGCCACAAAGAACGGTTGTGATAAGAACCGCTCAATTTTTCGTGCTCTTGCTACAGTTAAACGATCCTCCTCCGATAATTCATCCAACCCAAGAATTGCAATAATGTCCTGAAGTTCCTTGTAACGCTGTAAAGTTTCTTTAACTCTTTGCGCAGTTTCATAATGGTCCTTGCCAACGATCCGAGGCTGTAACATAGTTGAGGTTGAATCTAAAGGATCTACTGCGGGATAAATACCCTTGGAAGCTAATCCTCTGGAAAGTACGGTAGTAGCGTCCAAATGTGCAAATGTTGTGGCAGGAGCAGGGTCGGTCAAATCGTCCGCAGGTACATAAACAGCTTGGATCGAAGTTATCGATCCCTTGTTGGTAGAAGTAATTCTTTCTTGTAAAGAACCCATTTCTGTACTAAGGGTAGGTTGATAACCCACTGCAGAGGGCATTCTCCCTAATAAGGCGGATACCTCCGATCCTGCTTGAACAAAACGAAAGATATTATCGATGAATAAAAGCACGTCTTGCTTATTAACATCCCGGAAATATTCTGCCATAGTTAGGGCAGTTAAACCAACTCTCATACGAGCTCCCGGCGGTTCATTCATTTGTCCATAGACTAGAGCTACCTTTGATTCCTCAATATTTTTTTCATTAATTACTCCAGATTCTTTCATTTCCATATAAAGATCATTTCCTTCACGAGTCCGTTCCCCTACTCCGCCAAATACGGATACGCCTCCATGAGCTTTAGCAATGTTATTGATTAATTCCATGATGAGTACTGTTTTACCTACTCCTGCCCCCCCAAATAGTCCGATTTTTCCTCCACGCCGATAAGGAGCTAAAAGATCGACCACCTTAATACCTGTTTCAAAGATAGATAATTTCGTATCTAACTCAATAAAGGCAGGCGCGGATCTATGAATAGGGAATGTTGCACTAGTATCTACAGGACCCAAATTGTCAATAGGCTCCCCAAGAACGTTAAAAATTCGTCCGAGAGTAGTTCCACCGACCGGAACACTAAGAGGAGCTCCTGTGTCAATCACTTCCATTCCTCTCATCAACCCCTCTGTAGCACTCATAGCTACAGCTCTAACTCGATTATTTCCTAATAATTGTTGTACCTCACAAGTCACATTAATTTGCTTATCGGCAGTGTCCCGACTCTTTACTATCAAAGCGTTATAAATATAAGGCAACTTGCCCGGGGGAAAAGTGATATCCAACACGGGTCCAATAATTTGATCAATACGCCCTGCATTTTTTTCTTCAATTGTGGAAACCCCTGGACGCGAAGTAGTAGAATTGGTTCTCATAATTATCACATAATTCTAAAAAAAAAGGAATTTGTCGAAATTTTTCTTTTTTTTTCTTGTTGAATAATGCCAAATCAAATAAAAAAATATCCAAAAATCAAAAAAATGAATTAGTTAATTCAATAAAAAAGAAAAGGGGACTAGCACTTGATTTCGTTACCTAAGCGAATCCCATTCACTCGTTTACTCATGGAATGAGTCTGGTGGAAAGTTCAATCAATCTTTTTTTTCATAGACATTTTTCCTTTTGTCAAGGATCTTTGCCTCTTCTACTTTCCTGTCTAGGACTTCGATATACAAAATATATACTACTGTGAAGCATAGATTGCTGTCAACAGAGAATTTTCTTAGTATTTAGGTATTTAGATTCAAAATAAAAAGGGGCCTATTAAGATAAGAACTTATAAAATTGTAAAATAAGGATTAAGGGATTAGTTTGGGTTGCGCTATATCTATCAAAGAGTATACAATAATGATGGATTTGGTGAATCAAATCTATGGTTTAATAATGAACCATGTTAACTTACCATAACAACAACTCAATTCCTATCGAATTCCTATAGTAGAATTCCTATAGGATAGAACGTACACAGGGTGTACGCATTATATATGAATGAAACATATTCATTAACTTAAGCATACTCTCTTTTTTATTTAATGAGTTGATATTAATTGAATATCTTTTTTTTTTAAGATTTTTGCAAAGGTTTCATTTACGCTTAGTCCATATCGAGTAGACCCTGTCGTTGTGAGAATTCTTAATTCATGAGTTGTAGGGAGGGACTTATGTCACCACAAACAGAAACTAAAGCAGGTGTTGGATTTCAAGCTGGTGTTAAAGATTATAAATTGACTTACTACACCCCGGAATACGAAACCAAGGATACTGATATCTTGGCAGCATTCCGAGTAACTCCTCAGCCCGGGGTTCCGCCTGAAGAAGCAGGGGCTGCAGTAGCTGCGGAATCTTCTACTGGTACATGGACAACTGTTTGGACTGATGGACTTACCAGTCTTGATCGTTACAAAGGACGATGCTATCACATCGAACCCGTTCCTGGGGAAGACAGTCAATATATCTGTTATATAGCTTATCCATTAGATCTATTTGAAGAGGGTTCTGTTACTAACATGTTTACTTCCATTGTGGGTAACGTATTTGGTTTCAAAGCCCTACGTGCTCTACGTTTGGAGGATCTACGAATTCCTGCTGCTTATGCAAAAACTTTCCAAGGTCCGCCTCATGGTATCCAAGTTGAAAGGGATAAGTTGAACAAGTATGGTCGTCCTTTATTGGGATGTACTATTAAACCAAAATTGGGATTATCCGCAAAAAATTACGGTAGAGCATGTTATGAGTGTCTACGCGGTGGACTTGATTTTACCAAAGATGATGAAAACGTAAACTCACAACCATTTATGCGCTGGAGAGACCGTTTTGTCTTTTGTGCCGAAGCAATTTATAAAGCACAAGCCGAAACCGGCGAAATCAAGGGGCATTACTTGAATGCGACTGCAGGTACATGCGAAGAAATGATGAAGAGAGCTGTATTTGCGAGGGAATTAGGGGTTCCTATTGTAATGCATGACTACATAACTGGAGGATTCACCGCAAATACTACTTTGGCTCATTATTGCCGCGACAACGGCCTACTTCTTCACATTCACCGAGCAATGCATGCAGTTATTGATAGACAGAAAAATCATGGTATGCATTTCCGTGTATTAGCTAAAGCATTGCGTATGTCTGGGGGAGATCATATCCACGCCGGTACAGTAGTAGGTAAGTTAGAAGGGGAACGCGAAATGACTTTAGGTTTTGTTGATTTATTGCGCGATGATTATATTGAAAAAGATCGTTCTCGCGGTATCTTTTTCACGCAGGACTGGGTATCCATGCCAGGTGTTATACCGGTGGCTTCAGGGGGTATTCATGTTTGGCATATGCCAGCTCTGACCGAAATCTTTGGAGACGATTCCGTATTACAATTTGGTGGAGGAACTTTAGGACATCCTTGGGGGAATGCACCAGGTGCAGCAGCTAATCGGGTGGCTTTAGAAGCCTGTGTACAAGCTCGTAACGAAGGGCGCGATCTTGCTCGTGAAGGTAATGAAATTATCCGAGCAGCTTGCAAATGGAGTCCTGAACTAGCCGCAGCTTGTGAAGTATGGAAAGCGATCACATTCGACTTCAAGCCGGTAGATACCATAGATGAGGAAAACGTAAACACAGTAAAGAAGATCTAAATAAAAAAGAAGCGAAATAGAAAGAGAAAAAATGAGTTACGAAATGCAGTAATTCTTCTTTATTCTTCTAATTGATTGAAATTAAATTTGGCTCGATCTTTTAAAAGATCGAGCCAAATTTAAATATATCTTGATACGATGATGAGACTTGACAAATCGAGATTCTTCTATTCTATATATCTAGAATATAGAAAGGTATAATACAATAAACAAATACAAATCAAAATAGAGTATTATCATACGATAATGGAACCAAATACGCAGTATTTGCAGAAAAGAATCTTCATTTATTGGGAAAGAATCAATATACTTCTAAAAATGTCGAATCGGGATTCACTAAGACAGAAATAAAGCATTGGGTCGAGCTCTTCTTTGGTGTTAAGGTAGTAGCTGTGAATAGCCATCGACTACCCGGAAAGGGTAGAAGAATGGGACCTATTCTGGGACATACAATGCATTACAGACGTATGATCTTTACTCCTCAACCGGGTTATTCTATTCCACTTCTACTTTTTAAATTTTTAAATTAAAGGGGATTCTGAAAGAGGTATTTCTTTCATTTTCACAATTGCTTTCTTTTGAATCCAATTTCAAGTTCGATTAGAAAGATAGAAAGGCCATGAGAATGGAAAAAGAAAAATCAAATTATCCATTCCATTCATTTTTTTATCGATATAGAATACTTTAGTTAGTATTATTTAGCGATAAAAAATCTTTATTTTGCAAACTCAAAAATACAATAGTCAATATTCCTTATAATAGATATACTTAATTATATCATAAGAATCTTAAGATATATTTTGAATAGATAGAAATAGTAAATTGGAATTGAGACACCTATTCTATGACAGATTTAAACTTACCCTCTATTTTCGTGCCTTTAGTAGGCTTAGTATTTCCGGCAATTGCAATGGCTTCTTTATTTCTTTATGTGCAGAAAAATAAGATTGTCTAGAACCGACGGGGCCAAATTTTCTCAATGTATTTCCAGGGATCATAATACAAATATTTTTTAGTGTAAGTAATATATTAATATGATAGGGTATGTAGCTCTTTCTACACACAAATGAAAAACGTCTATTCGATCGATGCAGATATAGGCTACGAGCATAAATGCATACATATCCGTAGCCGAGTATAGCGAGTTTTTTTAAGTGGATCCAGGAATTTTTTTGAATAGAAAGTCAATGTATCTAACCAATTATTTCACAGGAGTACTAGCTGCTGAAGGCGATTTCAGAATCAAAAAAAGTAAAGTCAAAATCATTTAGCTTATTCTCTCAATTTCAATTAACCGCTGCTGGATTTAGTATATCTAATATGAATTGGCGATCAGAACACATATGGATAGAACTTCTAAAAGGTTCTCGAAAAAGAGGTAATTTTTTCTGGGCCTGTATTCTTTTTCTAGGTTCATTAGGATTCTTAGCGGTTGGGGCTTCCAGTTATCTTGGTAAGAATATGATATCCGTACTTCCATCTCAACAAATTCTTTTTTTTCCACAGGGGGTCGTGATGTCTTTCTACGGAATCGCGGGCCTATTCATTAGCTCCTATTTGTGGTGCACTATTTTGTGGAATGTAGGCAGTGGTTATGACCGATTTGATAGAAAAGAGGGAATAGTGTGCATTTTTCGTTGGGGATTCCCTGGAATAAAACGTCGCATCTTCCTTCGATTCCTTGTGCGGGATATCCAATCAATTAGAATTCAGGTTAAAGAGGGTCTTTATCCTCGTCGTATCCTTTATATGGAAATACGCGGCCAGGGGGTCATTCCCTTGACTCGTACTGATGAGAAATTTTTTACTCCACGAGAAATTGAACAAAAAGCTGCCGAATTAGCCTATTTCTTGCGCGTACCAATTGAAGTATTTTGAGTACCAATTGCAATTTTTTGAATTTAAATTGTATTTTTTGAATTTAAATTGTAAGGGTATTTTCGAGTATTTATCTAAAGGAAGGAACAACCGAGGATAAGAGAAAATTGCTTCTAATTTGTTTTGTCCAAGTGAGATATATGGCCTAATATTCTTCCCTTTTCATATGAAAGAAAGGGCTTTTTTTTATTCTATTTCTCTATTCCACTCCATTTAGATCTAAGAAAGAATCCAATACAATGAAATTCCACTAGTATACAAAAAGAGAAATAGATACAAACACAAGGTCTCAAACCTTGTTATAGAATTTTTGCTTCAAAAAAAAAAAAGAAATATCATATAGAGTCAGCGAATGAAGCAGATTCATTAACAACTCAATTTACAGATCAAAAATGAAAAAAAAGAAAGCATTGCCTTCTTTCCTATATCTTGTATTTATCGTACTTTTGCCCTGGGGAGTCTCTTTCTCTTTTAACAAATGTCTGGAACTTTGGATTAAGAATTGGTGGAATACCAGGCAACCTGAAACTCTCTTAACGGATATTCAAGAGAAAAGGATTCTAGAAGGATTCATAGAATTGGAAGAGCTTTTTCTCTTGGACGAAATGATAAAAGAGAAACCGAAGACACATGTACAAAAACCTCCTATAGGAATACACAAGGAAATAATACAATTGGCCAAAATAGATAATGAAGACCATCTCCATATCATTTTGCATTTCTCAACAAATATAATCTGTTTGGCTATTCTAAGTGGTTCTTTTTTTCTGGGTAAAGAGGAACTTGTCATTTTGAATTCTTGGGTTCAGGAATTCTTCTATAACTTAAATGACTCAATAAAAGCTTTTTTTATTCTTTTAGTTACGGATTTTTTTGTTGGATTTCACTCCACCCGCGGTTGGGAACTACTAATTCGTTGGGTCTACAACGATCTTGGATGGGCTCCTAACGAGCTAATTTTCACTATTTTTGTTTGTAGTTTTCCTGTGATTCTAGACACGTGTTTGAAATTTTGGGTTTTTTTTTGTTTAAACCGTCTATCTCCTTCGCTTGTAGTCATTTATCATTCAATTAGTGAAGCATAATCGGTTTTCCTAATATTAATAAAATTAGCATTTTTCTTCCTTTAGAAAGAAAGCCCTTTTTCTTTTTAGCAAAATTCTTTCTATTTCTACCTGCTCAAGGTATTCATCATTCCAGTACAACTGTTGACAACAGACTCGTGTATAGGGAACTAGATTAACTTAGCTACCTATCTAATTTATTGTAGAAATTCCGGGATCCGCGATTGGACATGGAAAATAGAAATACTTTTTCTTGGTTAAAGGAACAGATGATTCGATCGATTTCTGTATCGATCATGATATACGTAATAACTCGGACATCTATTTCAAATGCATATCCCATTTTTGCGCAGCAGGGTTATGAAAACCCGCGGGAAGCAACTGGACGAATTGTATGTGCCAACTGCCATTTAGCTAATAAGCCCGTGGATATTGAAGTTCCCCAAGCTGTGCTTCCCGATACTGTATTTGAAGCAGTTCTTCGAATCCCTTATGATATGCAGCTGAAACAAGTTCTTGCTAATGGGAAAAAGGGAGGGTTGAATGTGGGTGCTGTTCTTATTTTGCCTGAGGGATTCGAATTAGCGCCACCCGACCGTATTTCTCCTGAGTTGAAAGAAAAGATAGGAAATCTCTCTTTTCAGAGTTATCGTCCCAATAAAAAAAATATTCTTGTGATAGGCCCTGTTCCCGGTAAGAAATATAGTGAAATTGTCTTTCCCATTCTTTCCCCCGATCCCGCTACAAAAAAAGACGTTCATTTCTTAAAATATCCCATATATGTAGGGGGAAACCGAGGAAGGGGACAGATCTATCCCGATGGTAGCAAGAGTAACAATACAGTTTATAATGCTACGTCAACAGGTATAGTAAAAAAAATACTACGTAAAGAAAAGGGGGGATATGAAATATCCATAGTTGATGCGTCGGATGGGCGCCAAGTGATTGATATTATACCTCCCGGGCCAGAACTTCTTGTTTCAGAGGGGGAATCAATCAAGGTTGATCAACCATTAACAAGCAATCCTAATGTGGGAGGGTTTGGTCAGGGGGATGCAGAAATAGTGCTTCAGGATCCATTACGCGTCCAAGGCCTTTTGTTCTTTTTCGCATCTGTTATTTTAGCACAAGTCTTTTTGGTTCTCAAAAAGAAACAGTTTGAAAAGGTTCAATTGTACGAAATGAATTTCTAGATCCCGGGATTTCTTACCATTAATTCCATTAATTTGGTAAAAAGTCTCGATTTCTGGAATTCCGTATTTCTATTTCATGCAAAAGAAGAGAATCCAAGGCAGAGGCGAGAACAATAAAAGGAACAAAACAAGTCCTTTTAGGAGGAATTGCGGGTCTTCGTAATCCTCTATTGGGCACAAGAAAAAGGCTTTTTTGCCTTTTTCTTGTGTCGATTCTTCTTGTATCGAAGTAAGAATCCTTTTTCTTCTTATTTGTTTTGCCAAAGATTACTATTTATTCTTTATTCGGGTCTGTCTCTTGGACTTCCTTTGCTTAGGTTCGAGTGCGGTAGTGGACAAACAGAGGGAAAGTAAAGTATGGCGGGGGACAAATTTTTTGTGAGCAGATAGAATTGCTTGACTTTTTCAATTAAGTTCAACTTCGAACTTACAGAAATTTTGTAAAAAAAAAAGTATACCCTTCCCTTCCATTAAAGGGTGGTTTTTTTTTTAGGCTAGTGGAGTAGTTTTGATTAAGGTTTTATTAGTTTATTACTCTAAACTAAATAAAAGATTTGGAGGATACTTCCTTCGTGGAATAAAATATTGGATCCTTAATTGATCCACTCTTTGTTGTTGCTTCATAAGAGTGAAGTAAATAAATTTTATGGGCGAAAGGAAAGGCAGGCGCTTTAAACCCACCAACGGATTGCTTCACTAACATTATTAACAAACAAAAGAATAAATAGAAGGACTCTAACCATCAAAGCAAAGGCTTTCTCTTTGTTATTTTTACAAATAGAAATAGGTAACCAATTTATAGATTATGAAATAGATTAAAATCGCGTTATAAGAATTCCGCGGGTCCTTTCCGCTCTAATCAGATAAAGGGGGTAAGGACCCGCTAAGCTCCTACTTTTTCATGTTTACAATCTGGCTCCTCCGATTACTATAGAGATGAACCCAATCCGGAATACGAACCGTAAAAGAAAACACCTATTAAACCAATCACAAGAATACCGGTTACAGTACCTATCAGCCAAAGAGGAATTCTTCCTGTAGTATCGGCCATTTCCCCTACTTTCCTCCACATTTTCTCAAGTGGTCGTGCTAGAGACAAAAACAGTCATGGATAGTTCTAAGGATGGTATCCTTCCAAATGGGATAAGAGAATTCTTACTACTCTCTACCTTCTCTCAATTGAAGAAGTAATTGGAAAATAAAACAGCAAGTACAAAAATGAGTAATAAACCCCAGTATAGACTGGTACGATTCAATACAACATTTTGTTCATTCGGGTTTGATTGTGTCATAGTTCTATAGTTGGAATTTAGTTTATCGTTGGATGAACTGCATTGCTGATATTGATCCCAAGAAAAAAACCGTGGGTACAGCTAATCCGTGAACAGCCAGCCATCGCACTGTAAAAATAGGATAGGTTCGATCTATGGTCATTGGGGGCCTCCTAAAAGGATCTACTAAGTTCATCTAGTTGTTCTAAAGAATCAAAACGGTCGGTTATTAATGGAATTCCTTGTCGACTTTCCGTGAAATATTCGTTTGGCCGAGGACTTCCAAACACGTCATAAGCTAAACCCGTACTGACAAATAACCAACCCGCAATGAATAGGGAAGGTATAGTAATGCTATGAATAACCCAGTATCGAATACTGGTAATAATATCAGCAAAAGAACGTTCTCCCGTGCTTCCAGACATGCCGAGCTCCCCAAATTTTTGTACATTCAAAAAAGGAATTGATTCCGTAAAAGATGGGATCAACCAGTAAATAGAAAATTACTGATATTTCATCCTTGTGAGATTGTCAATTTTGTACCAAAGGTGTATTTTGAGTATACCGAATTAGTATAGCTATCCTTCCTATGGCACAGCAATCCTGTTTGGCTTGGTCCCGAAACAGAATTCCTTCTTTGTTCTTTGTCTATAGGGAAACTACATGTTATTCAAGGCATCAATAGAAACCCCAATTTTTGGGGTCCTACTTATTTTCATTGTCTTCGGAATAGTAGAATAATTTAATTTGGAATAGTGACCAGGATCTTGGGAAAACCTAAGTTAATGATCAATAGGTTTGGATAAAGAATTTAGGAAGGATATTCTCATATTGACGCAATACAAGGATAAGTATATGCGAAATCTATCCCTTTTTAGTTAAAAGTTTTATTCGAATCCAACTTTTCCCTTTAAGGAATTAAATTGGTTAGTATAAAATACTATCTAAAAAATAGAAAATCGAATAGTAGATAATCCGTTATGAAAGAAACGGAATACATTCTTTGAAGAATCAAGATTCGTAATCAATCCTATCTTGTTTGTTGGATTAGGTCTAATTTTCTTAACCAAACAGCAAGCATGTAACTTTACGAGATGAAATAGGGAAAGACAGAAGATAGAACTTAAAAGAAAAAGATAATTGAAGTAACTCGTCTTCGAATCAACTTTGGTTGGGGTTCGAAAAATGAATAAATAAAAATAAAGTAAATTTTTCCCTTTTTCAGGGGGGCCTTCGGGAGTCGTGGAATGGTTTTCTTCTCCTCTTATTCCATTAAGAAGGAATAGGGGACGCCCATTTGCTCTAAAAAGAGGATTAAATCCTATTGAAAAAGAAATAATCTGAAATAGAAAGAACTTTTTTCAAATTCCATTCTTTATTTATCTTTTATTCCAAAATTCCCCAAAAATCCAATTTCATTTTTCAATGGGTTTAGATGATCTAGTTCTTAATATTATTACTTTACTTAACTGACAGATTCCACAATAAATCTCTTGATTCGGAATTAGGGACTCATGTCCCATCTGATGAATCAATTTTCTTTTACACTTCTGTATCTCCCTCTATCTTGTTTTTTAGTATTATCTAAAATAACCGATGAATTAGGAATTTTCCATAACATAACTTAGGTAAGTGCTTTACCAACATATGTGGTGTAGTAAAAAAAAAAAAATGGAATTTAACCCCTTCATGCTTACTATAACTAGTTATTTCGGTTTTCTACTGGCTGCTTTAACTATAACCCCAGCTCTATTTATTGGCTTGAACAAGATACGTCTTATTTGAAATAAATTGAATGAATAAGTCAGAAAATAAGAATCTTTCTTTTGGATTCCTGATATTATAGGACCTTTTTCCACGCTAATTACCAATTCTTTTTTTGGTCATTGAGATTCGTGGATAATTTAGACTATTATTTAGAGATAGATCGTACCTCTTTTTTTATCCCCTCGAACAAATCAAAATGATTGAAGTTTTTCTATTTGGAATCGTCTTAGGCCTAATTCCTATTACTTTAGCGGGATTATTCGTGACTGCGTATTTGCAATACAGGCGTGGGGATCAGTTGGATCTTTGATTGAGTAATATTTATTTTTTTATTGGCCTCCTCCAGACTAGAGAGGAGGTCAAATTGGAGTTGTAATTCGACTTTTTTTTTTAAGTTATTTTACTCTGTTTCGACATAAGATAGATGGAATCACGCTCTGTAGGATTTGAACCTACGACATCGGGTTTTGGAGACCCGCGTTCTACCAAACTGAACTAAGAGCGCTTTCAAAAAGAAAATCCTTTTCTACTCCTAACGTGTCTCACGTACGTATAGTATCCACAAATTCAAGTTATATACACTTTAATGGATCTCCCCGCTACTGCCCATAAAGAAGAGAGAAGTAATAGGTAGGGATGACAGGATTTGAACCTGTGACATTTTGTACCCAAAACAAACGCGCTACCAAGCTGCGCTACATCCCTTTTACAAATTGTTGTACAATGCCATTGTACACAATTCCTTTCTTGTTTTCCACATCGTAATTTTCTTCTATTTCTCTATCTATATAGAACTTTCTTGTCATTTCTTGTTTTTGGTCTCATATAATCAAGGAAGGGTATATATCTAAAATCCAGTTGAATTTCACCTATAAAAGAAAGATTACTATTCCTTAGTAATGTATAGGAAGAAGGGGTCATCTTTTTCTTTTTTAGGGATAGGAAAATCTCGTCTATATGGTTCATTCTATATATATAGAATATTGATTTTGTTTTTTTAGTTAGGAATTTCGCCTAAATAAAGAAATACAAATGATCTTGGGCAAGAGTATCTGATCATATATGTATTCCAATAAGGAAGGAGGATTTTCAATGCGGGATATAAAAACATATCTCTCTGTAGCACCCGTGCTAAGTACTCTATGGTTTGGGGCTTTAGCAGGTTTATTGATAGAAATTAATCGTTTATTCCCAGATGCTTTGTCATTCCCTTTTTTTTAATTCTAGTTATTCCTATACGAGAGATAGAATTCTTCGTGACATGACGAAAATTTTATTTCAATCCTTTTTTAGTATACGAAGCAAAAAGAAAGAAAAGATGGATTGGGTTGAACCTCAGAATCATCAAAAATGCGGTATCCAAGCTAAGTCAGGCCTCACAAATTCGAGCATAGAAAGAGCTGGGCTTGCTACTTAAATGAAAGGATTTCGAAGCAAAATCCTTGCTAATTCGACAAGGATTGTATTCTTTAATTATTTCTCCATTTTTTATTCTATTGGATTTTATTCTTCTTTTTCGGATCCAATATAGAAGAATAAAAGAACAGGTATAAGAATTAAGTTAAGTCGATCCAAAAAGGAAAGGAGGTTCATGGCCAAGGGCAAAGATGTTAGAATCAGAGTGATTTTGGAATGTATCAGTTGTGTTCGAAAGGGTACCAATAAGGAATCGACGGGGATTTCTAGATATAGTACTCAAAAGAATCGCCACAATACACCCGGACAATTAGAATTAAGAAAATTTTGTCGTTATTGCCGCAAGCATACGACTCATAATGAAATAAAGAAATAGGAGCATCGTGTTTTTGATTTTTCTAAAGAATAGAAAGAGTAAGAATTTGTTATTTAATATATAGAAGATAGATAGAATACAAAATACAAATCCACTTTAGGTAGATATTATTTCATATGTATAGAGGTTTTTTTATATATAGTATATGAATCAAATAATATATGGACCAAAGAAAGACTACTTCTTTTGGATCCAAAATTAATAAAATAAAGAAATCCATTTTTTTTTTTCAAATTTTTAAATAAGGAATAAATCATGTATATATCTAAACAACCTTTTCGTAAATCTAAGCAACCTTTTCGTAAATCCAAACAAACTTTTCATAAATCCAAGCAACCTTTTCGTAAATTCAAACAACCTTTTCGTAAATCCAAACAACCTTTTCGTAGGCGTTCCCGAATTGGTCCGGGGGATCGAATTGATTATAGAAACATGAGCTTAATTAATCGATTTATTAGTGAACAAGGAAAAATATTATCCAGACGAATAAATAGATTAACCTTGAAACAACAACGATTAATTACTCTTGCTATAAAACAGGCTCGTATTTTATCTTTTTTACCATTTCGTAACTATGAAAATGAGAAGCAATTTCAAGCTCAGTCAATTTCAATAATTACTGGTCCTAGACACAGAAAAAATAGACATATTCCTCAATTAACACAAAAGTTCAATTCCAATCAAAATTTAAGAAACTCCAACCAGAATTTAAGAAACAACAATCGGAGCTTAAGTTCCGATTGTTGATGTTTTATTCGAAAGGGTCAGACTCCTATATAAATAAAGTAATCCAGTTTAGATTCTTTTGTTTGTTATAAGAAAAGAAAGAAAAATGGGAAAAAAGAAATAGTTTTTTATTTATTGTAACATGCTCGTTGATTCCTACCACTTAATCTTAATTTATTGTATCTTCCCGGAGTTCCCTCTCCGGGAATTCAGTTTTAATTATTCCTGTATATTACTTTTTTATCCCTTTAATTGATGGTCTTTATTTTATTGGAAATCGTGTAAAGATTATTTGGATTTAATACAGCTACTTGTGCAAGCATTTTACGATTAAGAATCAATTCCTTTTTGTACAGATTGTGTATTAATTTACTATAACTATCGAATACTTTATATATCCGTGTTGCTGCGTTTATCCGAGTGATCCACAAACGACGAAAATCCCTCTTTTGCCTGCCTCTATCTCGATGAGAAGAAACAAAAGCTCTTCTTACTTGTTGAGTAATCATTCGATTAAGTCTTAAATGAGCCCCTCTAAAGTTTGAGGCAAATGAACGCATTTTTGTTCGTCGTCTCCGAGCTATATATCCTCGCGGAACTCTGGTCATTGAATCAAATTAACCTTAATGAATAACTAATGATTTCTCTTCTTTTAACCGTTCTTTTTCCCATTAATAACAAAACGGATTATTCCGATATATAAAATATTAATTCCAATGGCTTTTGCTACTATAACCTTCCCAACCACGATTTTTTATTCTATCCCCTTCAGTTATTTCGCATAGAAATAACAAATTCTAATGATACTAAAAAAACAGTGGGTTCCATCGTTTCTATGGTTCTCTTTTAAACGGTGAGGCCCTCTCTATACACCGGAGCCCTTTCTTTCATCAAAAAGTATTGTGAACTTGTATAGTTCACAGTCTTTGGCTCTACCTATCCATTATAGAGTAAATCGCTCTTTTCACAATAAATAAGAGTTATTCATACAGTGACGGTATTTAATTATGAAAGTTGGCTAAGTAGCTGACCCTTTAGTCCGTTCTTTTAAGATAAAGGAGCATAAGCCTTTTCTTTTTATTACTATTTCCTCCGCTTAATCGATAACCATTTGCTACCAATGGGGGAATTGCTTCTTCCAATCTAGATGATTGGATTTGCACCAAAGGAAACCATAAATTCCATATACCGTAGAAATCTAGGGAGAGAAGCTCTATCCTATTCATTGGTACCGATCATGGATATTTCAAAAATTGTCTTATTTGTTTGAACTCATGATCTGAACGAGTCGCACATACACCCTAGCACATGTTCCTCGACGCTGAGGACATCCCTTAAGCGCGGGCGTTTTTCTAGCATTTCGTATTGGCTGTCTTGCATTTCTAATAAGTTGTTTAACCGTTGGCATGTCGTATGTATATAGAAAAAAATGGATTGGTTTAGATCGATCTTAACCTGATGATTCATCATCATGAAGTATTTCTATTTTCTATAAAATCGCATAAAACCCGAATTTAGGTTTGAAATAAATTTACAAGAAATTCAGCCACTACCAATCCTTAAACATTTCTGGAAACCATACTGGATCAGTATCGCAGTGCTCGTCAATCATTTCATCCCCTACAATATCGACAAGTCCATAAGCTTTGGCTTCGTCTGCTGACATAAAAACATCCCTTTCCATGTCTTCGGATACAACCCAAAAAGGCTTGCCTGTTCTTAGTGCATAAACCCTTGTGATCATTTCGCGAACTTTGTGTAACTCTTCCACTTCTAGTAAAAATTCTGGTGTCCTTGCCCGATAATAAGCACTAGCCGGTTGGTGAAGCATAATTCTAGCGTGGGGGAATGCTATACGTTTAGTGGGTTCTCCTCCAAGCAGAATGAAGGAGGCCATGGACGCGGCTATTCCGAGGCATATTGTATATATATCTGGTGTCACCGTTTGCATCGTATCAAAAATCGCCATTCCTGAGATTAGCCACCCGCCGGGGGAGTTTATAAACAAAAAAATATCGCTAATTCCATCTTCTATACTGAGATATACCATGAGACCTGTAATATGATTCGTGATCTCGCAACGAATCTCTTGACCTAAAAAAAGTGTCCTTTCTCGATACATAACATTGTATAAGTCAACCCAAGTCGCTTCTTCATCTCCGGGAATCCGGTAAGGTACTTTTGGAACACCAATGGGCATATTAGATTAATATTATTAGATTTAAGTAAGAAAACTACACTTTAATATGGAAACTTAAGAATGGAAGAGAAAGAAAGAATCCGCAGTTTATTATCTTCATTTTTTTCTTATTCTATAAGAATACTATAGATTCTATTAATACATAGATTGAAATGATACATAGATTGAAAAATTATACATATAAGGAAGGTAAGACAGATTGAATAAAGAAAAAGGAATCTGTGATTCGAATGATAAACAAAGAGGGATTAGGGATCTATTCTTCGTTTTTCGAAATAGCCCAAGCTACCCATTGCATATTGGCACTTATCGAGTATAGAATAGATCTGCTTCTCTTTCTTCTTACAAACAGAATTGGCTTCTTATTTTTAATGGAATGAAATAAATATTCACGCTTTCTGACACAGAATCCCCTAGAAGGGTTAGGTACATAGGATATGGATAGTTTTTTCCAATGCGATAAAATAAAACGACATCGTGTCTATTTTTCTTTGCTAAAGGGGTATTTCCATGGGTTTGCCTTGGTATCGTGTTCATACTGTCGTATTGAATGATCCGGGTCGATTGCTTTCGGTGCATATAATGCATACAGCTCTAGTTTCTGGTTGGGCTGGCTCGATGGCTTTATACGAATTAGCCGTTTTTGATCCCTCTGATCCTGTTCTGGATCCAATGTGGAGACAAGGTATGTTCGTCATCCCCTTCATGACTCGTTTAGGAATAACCAATTCGTGGGGTGGTTGGAGTATTTCAGGAGGCACTATAACGAATCCGGGTATTTGGAGTTATGAAGGTGTGGCAGGTGCGCATATTGTGTTTTCTGGCTTGTGTTTCTTGGCAGCTATCTGGCATTGGGTATATTGGGACCTAGAAATATTCTGTGATGAGCGGACGGGAAAACCTTCTTTGGATTTGCCCAAGATCTTTGGAATTCATTTATTTCTTGCAGGGGTGGCTTGTTTTGGCTTTGGTGCATTTCATGTAACCGGTTTGTATGGTCCTGGGATATGGGTGTCCGATCCTTATGGACTAACAGGAAAAGTACAAGCTGTAAATCCTGCGTGGGGTGCAGAAGGTTTTGATCCTTTCGTTCCGGGAGGAATAGCTTCGCATCATATTGCTGCGGGTACACTGGGCATATTAGCGGGCCTATTCCATCTTAGTGTCCGTCCGCCTCAACGTCTATACAAAGGATTACGTATGGGCAATATTGAAACTGTACTTTCCAGTAGTATCGCTGCTGTTTTTTTTGCAGCTTTCGTAGTTGCCGGAACTATGTGGTATGGATCGGCAACTACCCCAATCGAATTATTTGGACCTACTCGTTATCAGTGGGATCAGGGATACTTTCAGCAAGAAATATATCGAAGAGTTAGCGATGGGTTAGCCGAAAATCTTAGTTTATCAGAAGCTTGGTCTAAAATTCCCGAAAAATTAGCTTTTTATGATTATATTGGTAATAATCCGGCAAAGGGGGGATTATTCAGAGCAGGCTCAATGGACAATGGGGATGGAATAGCTGTTGGATGGTTAGGACATCCCGTCTTTAGAGATAAAGAAGGGCGCGAGCTTTTTGTACGTCGTATGCCTACTTTTTTTGAAACATTTCCGGTAGTTTTGGTAGATGAAGAGGGAATTGTGAGAGCGGACGTTCCTTTTAGAAGAGCAGAATCCAAATATAGTGTTGAACAAGTAGGCGTAACGGTGGAGTTCTATGGTGGCGAACTTAATGGAGTAAGTTATTCTGATCCTGCTACTGTAAAAAAATATGCGAGGCGTGCCCAATTAGGAGAAATTTTTGAATTAGATCGAGCTACTTTGAAATCAGATGGTGTTTTTCGCAGCAGTCCAAGGGGTTGGTTCACTTTTGGTCATGCTACCTTTGCTTTGCTCTTCTTTTTCGGACACATTTGGCATGGCGCTCGAACCTTGTTCCGAGATGTTTTTGCTGGTATTGATCCAGACTTGGATGCTCAAGTGGAATTTGGAACATTCCAAAAAGTTGGGGATCCAACTACAAGGAGACAGACAATCTGATACCACATTGCTATGGTATCTTTCACCTCTTTTTTTTTTGATTTGATATGGGAAACATCTCCTGTCCTTTCTTTGACTCTTTTTCTTTTTTTATATGGGAAATAATCCCAAATGACAAGTGAATAGGTGTGGAAGTTATAATTGTAAATAAACCACGATCGAATCTATGGAAGCATTGGTTTATACGTTCCTTTTAGTTTCGACTTTAGGGATAATTTTTTTCGCTATCTTCTTCCGAGAACCACCTAAGGTTCCGACTAAAAAATGAAATAATTTAATTGAAGTAAGAAGTCTCCCAGCTGGGAGACTTCTTACTTCAATTAGTCCCCATGTTCTTCGAATGGATCTCTTAATTGTTGAGAGGGTTGCCCAAACGCGGTATATAAGGCATACCCAGTAAAGCTTACAAGTAAACCAGATATGGAGATGGCGACTAAAGTTGCTGTTTCCATTTTTATAGAATTTCAAGATTACAATGGATCTATGATAAAGATCGTGTATTTACAACTACAACGGAATAGTATACAAAGTCAACACCAATGATTAAATAGAATTTATGGCTACACAAACCGTTGAAGATAGTTCTAGACCTAGGCCAAAACGAACTGGCGCAGGTAGTTTATTGAAACCCTTGAATTCGGAATATGGGAAAGTCGCTCCGGGTTGGGGGACTACTCCTTTTATGGGGGTTGCAATGGCTTTATTCGCGATATTCCTATCTATCATTTTAGAAATTTATAATTCTTCTGTTTTACTGGACGGAATTTTAATGAATTAGGTTTCTACTAACTAAAACTATGAAGTCATAGTTTTTCCATCCAAAAAGGGTCTTTCTGCTTTAAGCTTCACATTTCTAGACATTCTGGTAGTTCGACCGTGGATTTTTTTGTTTTGGTATCTCTGGAATATGAGTGTGTGACTTGTTAGAATTGTGATCCTATTGATAATACATAGAAAGGGCCTGTTCTCTCTATCAAGATGATTCTAATTCGTCGGATATTATTTATTCTAGTATCTGGAACACGAAATACATAGAGTGGATCAAGAAAAAAAAAAATGGAACTATGATTCATACTCACTATTTAGACCTCGCAACCAGACTGAAAAAAAAAAATTCAAGTAGTTCTTAATAAAAAAAGAATTTTTCTTCTTTCCTATTTTGTTTGCCCAAAAGACAACTTTTTTTTCTCTCGATTTTGTCGAGTCATTACACCAATTCAATAAATGATCATCAAGCGGTTCTTATTCGAAGAACCCTTGCCTTTTGTTTAGCTTGAGACTCAATCATCGTGGCTCTAGTATGAATCTAAGGTTTTAATTGAACTGATTCATAGGATCGCAACAAGATAATTTCTATTAGAAAACCACTATAAATTTTTATTATTTTACTAGTAAAATAAATAAAAAATAGGGAAGAGAAAAGTCAAGAGGCCTCTAATGATCAACATAAGGGAAAGAAAGACAGATGAGCCAACTTGAGATTTTTTGGCATTATCATCACAAAGAAGAAATTCTGGATTTTTCTTATTTAATATCTTCAAGGCAAATTGATACAATCCTGTGGCTGATGAAGTTTTGAACCTTTTTTTCTAATATCCGTTGAAAATTTGTGTGTTTCTGCTTGAGCCGTACGAGATGAAATTTTCATATACGGTTCTCGGAGGGGGAGTCGGACTAGTTACCTATCTCAATAAAGTATATGATTGGTTTGAGGAACGTCTTGAGATTCAGGCAATTGCGGATGATATAACGAGTAAATATGTTCCTCCTCATGTCAACATATTTTATTGTTTAGGGGGAATTACACTTACTTGTTTTTTAGTACAAGTTGCTACCGGTTTTGCTATGACTTTTTACTACCGACCAACCGTTACAGAGGCTTTTTCCTCCGTTCAATATATAATGACGGAGGCCAACTTTGGTTGGTTAATCCGATCAGTTCATCGATGGTCAGCAAGTATGATGGTTCTAATGATGATCCTGCACGTATTTCGTGTGTATCTCACAGGTGGATTTAAAAAACCCCGTGAATTAACTTGGGTCACAGGTGTGGTTTTGGCTGTATTGACTGCATCATTTGGTGTAACTGGTTATTCTTTACCTTGGGATCAAATCGGTTATTGGGCAGTCAAAATTGTGACAGGTGTACCTGAAGCGATTCCGGTAATAGGATCCCCTTTAGTGGAGTTATTACGTGGAAGTGCTAGTGTGGGGCAATCCACTTTGACTCGTTTTTATAGTTTACATACCTTTGTACTGCCTCTGCTTACTGCTGTATTTATGTTAATGCACTTTCCAATGAT